ATGAAGAAAACGCGGCGGAGGATCATGAGATTCGTTCACGAAAAGCCAAACGTGTAGTAATTTTTACTGATAATCAAGAAAATCCGGATTCTAATACTTATAATAATTCCAAAACTAAAGATACAACTAATTTTGATCAAACGGGCGAAGTGGCTTTGATACGTTATTCACAACAATCGGACTTTCGTCGAGATATAATAAAGGGCTCCATGCGAACACAAAGGCGAAAAATAGCTATTTTTAAACTGTTTCAAGCAAATTTGCATTCTCCCCTTTTTTTGGACAGAATAGAGAAATTTCTTTTTTTTGCTTTTGATACTTCTGAGCTAATGAAAATAATGTTTATAAATTGGATGCGTAAAAAATCAGAATTTACAATTTCAGATTCTACTTATACAGAAGAAAAAACAAAGGAAAGTGACAAAAAAGAAAAAGCAGAGAGCAAAAACAGACGAGAAGAAGACAAACGAGAAGAAAAAGTTCGTATAGAAATAGCTGAAACCTGGGATAGCATTATTTTTGCTCAAGCAATAAGAGGTTGTGTTTTAGTAATTCAATCGATTCTTCGAAAATATATTATATTGCCTTCATTAATAATAGCTAAAAATATCATTCGTATGTTATTATTTCAAATTCCCGAATGGTCCGAGGATTTAAAGGATTGGAATAGAGAAATGCATGTTAAATGCACTTATAATGGAGTTCAATTATCAGAAACAGAATTTCCTAAAAACTGGTTAACAGACGGTATTCAAATAAAGATCCTATTTCCTTTTCGACTACAACCTTGGCACAGATCTAAGTTAAAATTCTTTTCTAAAGATCCAATAAAAAAGAAAAGACAAAAACATGATTTTTGTTTTTTAACAGTTTGGGGAATGGAAACTGAACTTCCTTTTGGTTCTCCCCGAAAAGAACTTTCACTTTTTGAACCCATTTTTAAAAAATTAAAAAAAAAAATTAGAAAGTTGAAAAAAAATGGTTTTCTAACTCTAACAATTTTTAAAGAAAAAAGAAAAATATTTCTACATTTACCGAAAGAAACAAAAAACTGGTTCATCAAAAGTATTCTATTTATAAAAGAAATAATATCAAAATCAAAAAGAAATCCGATTCTATTATTTGGATTTAGAGAAGTATCTGAATTAAATGAAACTAAAAACGAAAAAGATTCACCAATCACTAATGGGACTATTCATAAATTTTCCACTTCAATTCGATCTATGGATTGGATAAACTATTCACTGACAGAAAAAAAAATGAAAGATCTGAATGCCAGAACAAAGACAATAAGAAATCAAATAGAAAAAATTACAAAAGAAAAGAAAAAACGATTTCTAATCTCAGAAAGAAATATTAGTCCTAACAAACTAAGTTATAATGCTAAACGATTAAAATTAAAATCATCAAAAAATATTTTACAGATATTAAAAAGAAACAATGCTCAATTAGTCCGTAAATCATATTTTTTTATAAAAATTTTGATTGAAAAGATATATATAGATATCCTTCTAGCTATCATTAATATTCCGAGGATCAATGTACAGTTTTTTCGTGAATCACCAAGAAAAATGATTACTAAATACATTTCTATGTATAATAAAAACGAAAATCACCAAAGACTTGATAAAACAAATCAAAATACACTAATTCACTTTATCTCGAGTATAAAAAAGGTATTTAATTATAGTAATTTTAACAAGAACTCACAGATTTTGTATAACGTAACCTCTTTGTCACAAGCATATGTATTTTACAAATTATCACAAGTCCAAGTTATTAACCTATATAAGTTAAGATCTGTCCTTCAATATCATGGAGCATCTCGTTTTCTTAAGAATGAAATAAAAGATTATTTTGGAGTCCAAGGAGGATTTCAGTTCAAATTAAAAAATACAAATTTTAAAAATTCTGTAATGAATGAATGGAAAAACTGGGTAAGAAGTAATTATCAATATAAATACGATTTATCTCAGATCAGATGGTCTAGCTTAATATCGCAAAAATGGCGAAATAAAATGAATCAACAGCATATGATTCAAAATAAGGATTTAAATAAATGGAATTTATATGAAAAAGACCAATTTATTCATTACGAAAAACAAAATAATTTGGAAGTCGATTCATTATCGAACCAAAAAGATAATTTTAAAAAATACTATAGATATAATATTTTATTATATAAATCCATTAATTATGAAGATAAGAAAGACTCATCTATTTATGAATTACCATTCAAATTAAATAATAAGCAAGAGATTTTTTATAATTACAAAATAGATAAAAGTAAATTATTTGATATGTCGGGAGGTATCCCTGTCAATAAGCATCTAAGAGAAGATGATATTATCGATACGGAAAAAAGCTCGCATAGAAAATATTTGGATTGGAGAATTCTCCCTTTTTGTCTTAGAAAGAAAGTCGATATTGAATCCTGGATCGATACCGGAACCAAACAAAATAAAAACCTTTTTGATTGGATGGGAATGAATGAAGAAATACTAGATCGTCCTACATCAAATTTAGAATTTTGGTTCTTTCCAAAATTTGTGATACTTTGCAAGGCATATAAGATAAAATCATGGATGATACCAATCAAATTACTTTTTTTAAATTTTAATGGAACTAAAGATGTTAGTGAAAATAAAAAAATCAACAGAAAGCAAAATAACGATCCTTTATCATCGAATGAAACAAAATCCATTCAATTAAAAAATCAAAATCATGAAGAAAAAGAGTCTGAGGATCAAGTAGATCTTGAATCAGTTCTAGCAAACCAAGAAAAAGATGTTGAAGAAGATTATGCAAGATCAGACAGGAAAGAGCGTAGAAAGAAAAAGCAATACAAAAGTAATACGGAAGCAGAACTTGATTTTTTGCTAAAAAGGTATTTATGCTTTCAATTAAGATGGGATGATTCTTTAAATCAAAAAATAATCAATAATATCAAAATATATTGTCTCTTGCTTAGACTGACAAATCCACGAGAAATTATTATATCCTCTATTCAAAGGGGAGAACTGAGTCTAGATATTCTAATGATTCAGAAAGATTTAACTCTTACAGAATTGATGAAAAAGGGAATATTGATTATCGAATCAACCCGTCTGTCGGTAAAAAATGATGGAAAATTTATTATGTATCAAACCATAAATATTTTATTGGTTCATAAGAGAAAACAACAAATTAATCAAAGATACAGAAAAAAAAACTCTATTGTAATAAATCAAAGTTTAATTAGAAATAAAGACAAAAATAATTATGATTTACTTGTTCCCGAAAATCTTTTATCCTCTAAACATCGTAGAGAATTGAGAATTCTAATTTCTTTCAATTCAAAAAATGAAAATGATATCAATACAGAAATTATCAATAATAATAACATAAAAAACCACGCTCACATTATAGATAAAAGCAAACGTTTTGATAGAGATAAAAATAAACTAATTAAATTAAAACTTTTTCTTTGGCCCAATTATCGATTAGAAGATTTAGCTTGTATAAATCGCTATTGGTTTGATACCAATAATGCTAGTCGGTTTAGTATGGTAAGGATACATATATGTCCACGATTAAAAATTCGGTAAAGTTCCATTTGTCATATATATCCCATAGCATATCTAATCTAGTATATGAAATATATGAAAACAAAGAGAGACGTCCATATACATTGTTTTACATCCCATATTCCATTCTGATATATGGAATTCAATCATGTATCAATTCGATCTAGAAATGAATCAATCCAATTTTTCGTTTTAGATTTTTAGATATAGATATAATTTTTTTTCCTTTGTAAGGGAAGAAATATACCATCTTTTATGTATTTCTAGCCGAATCAAAAAAAAAATTGGATTGATTTTGGAATTCCTAACGAATTGAAGATTATTGTGTATACCAAATTCAAACCAACTGACATTCTTATTTAATATTACATTATTTATTATTACTGATCAATAAAACTATACTTAACAAAGGCGGGAGGAGGGGGATTTCATTTTATGGTAAAAAGTGCATTCATTTCAATTATTTCACAAGAAGACAACAAAGAAAACAAGGGATCCGTTGAATTTCAAATAGTAAGTTTTACTAATAAGATACGAAGACTTACTTCACATTTGGAATTGCATAGAAAAGACTATTTATCTCAAAGAGGTTTACGGAAAATTCTAGGAAAACGCCAACGACTACTATCTTATTTGGCAAAGAAAAATGGAGTACGTTATAAAGAATTAATTAGCCAGTTGAACATTCGGGAATCAAAAACTCGTTAATTTGAAGAGTCTTTTTTTTTTTTATTATTTGATTTATTAGATCTTAAACTTGAATTTTGATGAACTTATTTTCGTTTTCAGTAATTCATGGAAAAATCAATCGAGGAACCCCCTATGAATGTACCAGCTACAAGAAAGGACTTTATGATAGTCAATATGGGGCCCCACCACCCATCAATGCATGGCGTTCTTCGACTCATCCTTAGTCTAGACGGTGAAGATGTTATTGACTGCGAACCAATATTAGGTTATTTACACAGAGGGATGGAAAAAATTGCGGAAAACCGAACAATTATACAATATTTGCCTTATGTAACACGTTGGGATTATTTAGCTACTATGTTTACAGAAGCGATAACCATAAATGGACCGGAACAGTTGGGAAATATTCAAGTACCTAAAAGAGCTAGCTATATCAGAGTAATTATGTTGGAGTTGAGTCGTATAGCTTCTCATCTCTTATGGCTTGGCCCTTTTATGGCAGATATTGGGGGGCAGACCCCTTTCTTCTACATTTTTAGAGAAAGAGAGTTAATATATGATTTATTCGAAGCTGCGACTGGTATGAGAATGATGCATAATTATTTTCGTATCGGAGGAGTAGCAGCTGATCTACCTCATGGCTGGTTAGATAAATGTTTGGATTTCTGCGATTATTTTTTAACAGGAGTTGCTGAATATCAAAAACTTATTACGCGAAATCCTATTTTTTTACAACGAGTTGAAGGAATAGGTATTGTTAGTGCAGAAGAAGCAATAAATTGGGGTTTATCAGGACCAATGCTACGAGCTTCCGGAGTACGATGGGATCTTCGTAAAGTTGATCATTATGAGTGTTATGACGAATTTGATTGGGGAGTCCAGTGGCAAAAGGAAGGGGATTCGCTAGCTCGTTATTTAGTCCGAATTGGTGAAATGACGGAATCCGTAAAAATTATTCAACAGGCTTTGGAAGGGATTCCAGGGGGGCCTTATGAAAATTTAGAAACTCGAAGTTTTGCTAGAGAAAGGAATCGAGAATGGAATGATTTTGAATATCGATTTATTAGTAAAAAAACTTCTCCCGCCTTTGAATTGCCGAAACAAGAACTTTATGTTAGAGTTGAAGCACCAAAAGGAGAGTTGGGAATTTTTCTGATAGGGGATCAAAGTAGTTTTCCTTGGAGATGGAAAATTCGCCCGCCGGGTTTTATCAATTTGCAAATTCTTCCTCAATTAATTAAAAGAATGAAATTGGCTGATATTATGACAATATTAGGTAGCATAGATATTATTATGGGGGAAGTTGATCGTTGAAATGATAATTGATCCAACAACAGTACAAGCTATCAATTCTTTTTCCAGATTGAAATCCTTAAACGAGATCTATGGAATTATATGGATGCTTGTCCCTATTTTGACTCTTGTATTGGGAATCACGATAGGCATACTAGTAATTGTGTGGTTAGAAAGAGAAATTTCTGCAGGGATACAACAACGTATTGGACCTGAATATGCCGGTCCTTTTGGAGTTCTTCAAGCTCTAGCGGATGGAACAAAATTACTTTTCAAAGAAAATCTTTTTCCATCTAGAGGGGATACTCGTTTATTTAGTATCGGACCATCCATAGCAGCCATATCAACTCTATTAAGCTATTCAGTAATTCCTTTTGGCTATCACTTTGTTTTAGCGGATCTAAATATCGGCGTATTTTTATGGATTGCCATTTCAAGTATTGCTCCCATTGGACTTCTTATGTCAGGATATGGATCAAATAATAAATATTCCTTTTTAGGTGGTCTACGAGCTGCCGCTCAATCGATTAGTTATGAAATACCATTAACTCTCTGTGTATTATCCATATCTCTACGTGCGATTCGTTGAAACATAAATTTTTCCCTATCCCCCCCCTTTTTTTTTTTTTTTTTTATTAGGAAAAAGGTAAAATTAATTGAATATATTGAATATATATCCTTATTTTTTTATTCATCATTTGGGTTGATGAACTAAATTAGATAGTTATATGAGTGAAAGAAAACAGCTTCTAAATTTGCAGTAAAAAAAATCGAGACTCATTTCTTATGTACAACAGGAAAGCACAAATAAACATAAGAAGATGAGATCATTTGTCCCAAAATTGGTTGATTAGTCATCCTGGCTTGAAAGCGGGCTCAAAGAATCAACCTTATTGAGTTTTTACTATCATTTATATATATATATATATATTATTGTAATGCTAGTAATGCTACCGAGCAGTTGAGTAAAAATAAAAATGAGTGGATGGTTAGGAACACCAAGATACATAAAAGATTAGTAATAGAATTATCAAAAATAAAAGAATATTAATTGGGGCTTTAAATTAGTAGAAATGATCAGGCAGTACTCCCCACGATTCCGATCCAGAGTATGCTCCTATCCACCAATTAAACAAATGACTATCAGGAACGAAGTAATCTTTTCCTTTTTTTTTTCAGAAGGAAGAATAGGAACAAAAAAAAGAATAGACTTACAATAGAAAAAGAAAAAAAAAGAATCCTTTATTCTTCTTTCTTTCCTATCTCGATATTCATATAAATATAAATTGAATTCGTGTCATAATTCATGAACTAATGGAATGTCTAATTCTTTTTCGTAATCGAAAATGATAGGTTGAAATATTTATTGGTATTTCTACAAGAAGTATTTTATTGAAAGATTTAAGTTATTGCTCAAGAAAGAAAAATTGAAATTCTTAAAAGATGAGATCAATTCAGAAGTACTTTACTTTAGTATTATAACAGACAGAATTACATTGGTCAAATTTTTGAATTGGGGGCATCCGATAGATTTTGATCCTATCTATCCTACAAATAGATCAAGATAAATAATATGATCTGGCCCTTAGATTTTATGGCCTTCGAGGAGCCATATGAGGTGAAAATCTCATGTATGGTTCTGTAATAGCGATGGGGACAGTGATGTCATCACCGACTATGATTATCTAACAGTTCGAGTACAGTTGATATAGTTGAGGCACAATCAAAATATGGTTTGGGGGGATGGAATTTGTGGCGTCAACCTATAGGATTTATCATTTTTTTCATTTCTTCCCTAGCAGAATGTGAGAGATTACCTTTTGATTTACCAGAAGCAGAAGAAGAATTAGTAGCAGGTTATCAAACTGAATATTCGGGTATCAAATTTGGTTTATTTTATGTTGCTTCCTATCTAAACTTATTAGTCTCTTCATTATTTGTAGCAGTTCTTTACTTGGGCGGTTGGAATATCTCTATTCCGTACATATCTGTCCCGGAGTTTTTTGATTTTGAAATAAATAAAGTAGGTAGAGTTTTTGGAACAACAATGGGTATTCTTATTACATTGGTTAAAACTTATTTGTTCTTGTTCATTCCTATCACAACAAGATGGACTTTACCTAGACTAAGAATGGACCAACTATTAAATCTTGGATGGAAATTTCTTTTACCTATTTCTCTTGGCAATTTATTATTAACAACCTCTTCCCAACTCTTTTCACTATAAAGTAATTCTTTTGTATATTTATAGTTTGTCTCAAACAAGATAAAGAAACAAATATAAAATTATTCATAGAGATTCACGATATGTTCCCTATGGTAACTGGGTTCATGAATTATGGTCAACAAACCATACGGGCTGCAAGGTACATTGGTCAAAGTTTCATGACTACCTTATCCCACGTAAATCGTTTACCGGTAACTATTCAATATCCTTATGAAAAATTAATCACATCGGAGCGTTTCCGCGGTCGAATCCATTTTGAATTTGATAAATGCATTGCTTGTGAAGTATGTGTTCGTGTATGTCCTATAGATTTACCTGTTGTTGATTGGGAATTGGAAACTAATATTCGAAAGAAACGATTGCTTAATTACAGTATTGATTTCGGAATCTGTATATTTTGTGGCAACTGCGTTGAGTATTGTCCAACTAATTGTTTATCAATGACTGAAGAATATGAACTTTCTACCTATAATCGTCACGAATTGAATTATAACCAAATTGCTTTAGGTCGTTTACCAATGTCAGTAATTGACGATTATACAATTCGAACAATTTTGAATTCACCTCAATCTTTAATCAAAATGGACAAACCCCCTTTGATTAAAGATTGATTGAAGAGTCATTTTTAATCATTAAACAAAGATCTAGGTTTGATCTAAAAGTCTGAAATCTTTTTTTTTTTCATTTTGCATTTTGTTTGGTCAATAACTACAAAAGCTACAAATCCCAACTAGCGATTGGATTTGATTGATTGGTAAGAATTGCAGCGTAGCTTAATTTAGATTGAAAATCTATTAATATAGTCATAATTCTATCCATAATTATTTCTATTTCGAAATAGAAATTAAAGTATCCATTTTTATTTTTTCGAGAAAGAATGGGATTAGTCTGATATCAGTACTACAGTAATTTTAACCTTTTAGGATTAAATTAACCCATTCTAAATAAGTTTCTCCTGGTCGGGTCAATAAAGTCATGAAAAAAAAGAATTTGATTTTTTTATCTTTTATTTTACGTACAATGAATTTACCTGGACCAATACATGATTTTCTTTTAGTCTTTCTAGGATTAGGTCTTATATTAGGAGGTCTAGGAGTGGTATTACTTACCAATCCAATTTTTTCTGCCTTTTCATTGGGATTGGTTCTTGTTTGTATATCCTTATTCTATATTTTATCAAACTCTCATTTTGTAGCTGCGGCGCAGCTCCTTATTTATGTGGGAGCTATAAATGTTTTAATTTTATTTGCTGTGATGTTCATGAATGGTTCAGAAGATTACAAAGATTTCAATCTTTGGACTGTTGGGAATGGTCTTACTTCCCTAATTTGTACAAGTCTTTTTGTTTTACTAATTACTATTATTTCAGATACAACATGGTATGGGATTATTTGGACTACAAGAGCAAACCAGATTATAGAGCAAGATTTGGTAAGTAATGGTCAACAAATTGGAATTCATTTAGCAACAGATTTTTTTCTTCCATTTGAATTCATTTCAATAATTCTTTTAGTTGCTTTGATAGGTGCGATTGCCACGGCTCGTCAGTAATAAATCTTTTTAATTGGTAATCGCAATCCAAATCAGACTTTATTCTATGTTATCACATTTATTTGAGGATTATTCATATATAAATTCTTTTATTCGATCTATATTCCAATCTTTTTTTTTATTTTGTACTTGTGATATTCTTATTCTAGTCAATCTAATCTGTTGATGTTAAATTGTTGTTCATTGTTCATATTGAAATAAATCGAAATCGCTAAGGAGTGGGGCCATGATGCTCGAACATGTGCTTGGTTTGAGTGCTTATTTATTTTCTATCGGTATCTATGGATTGATCACGAGTCGAAATATGGTTAGAGCCCTTATGTGTCTTGAACTTATACTGAATGCCGTCAATATAAATTTAGTAACATTTTCTGATTTTTTTGATAGTCGCCAATTAAAAGGAAATATTTTTTCAATTTTTATTATATCTATCGCAGCCGCTGAAGCAGCTATCGGGCTGGCTATAGTTTCGTCAATTTATCGTAACAGAAAATCAATCCGTATCAATCAATTGAATTTGTTGAATAAGTAGTATTAATCATATAAAATATTTAGATTCATTAATTTGAATTGATATTTATGATAGATAGCGTATCTGATAATGTTTACGAAAACGTAAGAAATTAAAGTATCTTGGTTCTATCTCATGAGTCGATCCGAAATTGAATAGACAAATTATGATAAATCATTGATTCATCTGGTGTCTAAATATATGATTCATTTCAAAATTTACTAGATCGAAAATTTATGACGTTTTTTTTAAAAAAAAATTATAGCTCCAATGTCACATTCAGTAAAAATCTATGATACATGTATAGGGTGTACTCAATGTGTCCGGGCCTGCCCCACAGATGTATTAGAAATGATACCTTGGGACGGGTGTAAAGCTAAGCAAATTGCTTCTGCTCCAAGAACGGAAGACTGTGTTGGCTGTAAGAGATGCGAATCCGCCTGTCCAACTGATTTCTTGAGTGTTCGAGTTTATCTATGGCATGAAACAACTCGAAGCATGGGTCTAGCTTATTGATATTTTCCAGAAAAAACCACTTGAATACATTTGATTTTTTGTTTACCGACAAAAACCCGTACTAAAAAAATAATAATAAAAAAATAGATTAGGTTTTCGAGTACGGGTTTTTCTTGTCCAAGTGTATCTTGTCTTTACCACGAATTCTTTTCCTTGGTTAACAGTATTAGTAGTTTTACCAATATTCGCGGGTTCCTTGATTTTCGTTTTCCCTCATAGAGGAAATAAGGTAATTAGGTGGTATACTATACTTATATGTGTACTAGAACTCCTTTTAATGACCTATGCATTCTCTTATTATTTCCAATTGGACGATCCCTTAATCCAATTGACGGAGTCTTATCAATGGATTAATTTTTTTGATTTTTACTGGAGATTAGGAATAGATGGACTTTCTATAGGACCTATTTTACTGACCGGATTTATCACCACTTTAGCTACTTTAGCGGCTCGGCCAATTACTCGGGATTCTCGATTATTTCATTTTTTGATGTTAGCAATGTATAGTGGTCAAATAGGATTATTTTCTTCTCAAAATCTTTTACTTTTTTTCATTATGTGGGAGTTAGAATTAATTCCTGTTTATCTACTTCTAGCCATGTGGGGGGGAAAGCAACGTCTGTATTCAGCTACAAAATTTATTTTGTATACTGCAGGAAGTTCCGTTTTTTTATTAATGGGAGCTTTAGGTATCGCTTTCTATGCTTCCAATGAACCAACATTCAATTTTGAAACATCAGCTAATCAATCATATCCTGTGACCTTGGAAATACTATTCTATATTGGATTTCTTATTGCTTTTGCTGTCAAATCACCGATTATACCCTTACATACATGGTTACCAGACACCCATGGAGAAGCACATTACAGTACTTGTATGCTTTTAGCTGGAATCTTATTAAAAATGGGAGCATATGGATTGGTTCGAATAAATATGGAATTATTATCCCACGCCCATTCTATATTTTCTTCTTGGTTGATAATAGTAGGCGCAATACAAATAATCTATGCAGCTTCAACATCTTCTGGTCAAAAAAATTTAAAAAAAAGAATAGCCTATTCTTCTGTATCTCATATGGGTTTTACAATTATAGGAATTTGCTCTATAAGCGATATGGGACTCAACGGGGCCATTTTACAAATAATATCTCATGGATTTATTGGCGCTGGGCTTTTTTTCTTGTCAGGAACAAGTTATGATAGAATACGTCTTGTTTATCTTGACGAAATGGGCGGAATGGCTACCCTAATGCCAAAAATATTCATGATGTTCAGTATCTTATCATTAGCTTCTCTTGCATTACCGGGCATGAGCGGCTTTTTTGCAGAATTGGTAGTATTTTTTGGAATAATTACCGCCAAAAAATATTTTTTAATGCCAAAAATACTAATTACTTTTGGAGCGGCAGTTGGAACGATATTGACTCCTATTTATTTATTATCTATGTTACGCCAGATGTTCTATGGATACAAGCTGCTTAATGCCACAAATTCTTATTTTTTTGATTCTGGACCACGGGAATTATTTGTTTCGATTGCTATCCTTCTGCCTGTAATTAGTATTGGTATTTATCCGGATTTCGTTTTCTCATTATCAGTTGACAAGGTCGAAGCTATTCTATCGAATTTTTTTTATAGCTAATTTTTTTTTATAGGTAGTTATTAAAAAATTAAAAAAAAAAACGGAATTGTAATCAGATATGTTTAACATTTGCGAGAACCTTTTGAATCACTCAAGTAATGGAGTGATTCAAAAGGTTCTCAACGACTTACCTGAAGCTTCTTATATATATGTTAAACTGGCTTATGGTTATATTTGTTAAACTCGTTCTTGAATTCAATTAGGATATTAATGTAAATGAACCATAACTATGTAGTCCTATTCCTAATAAATTAACCCCAAAATAGCATATCCAAATTATAAGAAAACCGATCGAAGCAACAATTGCCGAATTTAAACCTTCCAAATTCTTATTTGTTCGAGTATGGAAATAAATCGCGAATATGGTCCAAGTAATAAATGCCCAAGTTTCTTTTGGGTCCCAATTCCAATATGATCCCCATGCTTCATTAGCCCAGACTGCTCCTGAAAGAATACCTATGGTTAAAAAAAGAAACCCTATACTAAGAATACGAAAACCCCAATGATCTAATTGTTGAATCAATTGAAACCTGTAATAATTCCTAGAAGAAGTAAAAAAAGTATTTTTAAAAATATTTCGTTTTTCCATCATGTATTGGATCTCATCAACGGGAAATGAATCATTTAATAAATTATTGTTTTTACCAACAATTCTTATGACTTTTCGAAATGTAATTACGAGAAGTGCTGCTGACAATAATGATCCGCATAAAAGAGCTGCATAGCCCGATACCATCATACTTACGTGCATTATTAACCACTGGGATTGGAGAGCAGGTACTAAAATTTTCGATTGATTCATATCGGTTAAAAGACCCCAAGTAGCAAAGCCCTGGGTAAAAAAAGTACTTGGTGCGGTTATTGTGCTTAAATAATTCTTATGTTTTTTAAAATATGGAACCATATGAATAATAGAGAAAATCCATGAAAGAAATATTAATGATTCGTATAAATCACTTATTGGTAAATGTCCCGAATAAATCCAACGAGTAATTAGTAATCCTGTTAGGCAGAAAAAAGTGGTTAACATGCCTTTTTCTGACGAATCATAGAGTCCCACAAATTCATTGACTAATAAGGTTAGAAAATGAATTATAATTACAATTGAAACGACCGAAAAAGATATATGAGTTAATATATGTTCTAAAGTCAAAAATATCATAAAAAAAAAGGGGGGAATACTTTAATTATCCATAATTTTACATATGGAATTGAATTCATTATAGGATTTATTCTATCCTTTTAATAATTAGATAATTTAATTATGTTATGCCGCCACTCGGACTCGAACCGAGATGCTCTAGCACTGCTTCCTAAGAGCAGCGTGTCTACCGATTTCACCATGGCGGCTTGCTCAAAATTATAATAACCCTTTTTTATTCAATTGGCGAGCTTGAAGGAGTTAATTCAATGGAATATTTTTTTGTTGAAACATTCAAATTAATGAAAATAAAAATGAATTTTTATTGTATTAATCCTTAGAGTTTCGTTAGGTATAAAATTTGTGTTAAGGTTTAGCAACCCCATTAGATATTGATTTATGGACATATAATATAACAAAAAAAGTTTCGAGTTCTGTCCCGGACTTTCAAATTGAAAACTGGAAAATCTTATCTAATTCAATATATATTCCTTGATAGATCATCCAGATCAAGCATATGATCTAAACCAGATCAGTCAAAATTTACACATTTTTATCTACCTAGTATTTCTTTAAATTGGATTGAAGGCATCAAAGGTTCTATTTTCTATAGTGATTAAAAATAATAATTGTCAAGACAGTTATAAAATAAGTTAAACTAAATTATAAAATAAGTTAAACTTAATTCATTTTTTTTTTTTAATTAAAAATAATAAGATTTTTTTATGGAACATACATATCAATATTTATGGATTCTATCTTTCGTTACACTTCCAGTCCCTATGTTAATAGGAATAGGGCTGCTACTTTTTCCGGTGTCAACAAAAAAACTTCACCGTATATGGGCTTTTCCGAGTGTTTTATTGTTAAGTATAGTTATGGTTTTTTCGACCGATCTGTTTATTCAGCAAATAAATAGCAGTTCCATTTATCAATATGTATGGTCTTGGACCATCAACAATGATTTTTCCTTAGAGTTCGGGTATTTGATTGACCCACTTACTTCTATTTTGTTAATATTAATTACTACGGTTGGAATTTTAGTTCTTGTTTATAGTGACAGTTATATGTCTCATGATCAAGGCTATTTGAGATTTTTTGTTTATATGAGTTTTTTCAATACTTCAATGCTGGGATTAGTTACCAGTTCCAATTTAATACAAATTTATATCTTTTGGGAATTGGTTGGAATGTGCTCTTACCTATTAATAGGCTTTTGGTTCACACGACCTAGTGTGTCCAATGCTTGTCAAAAAGCATTCGTAACTAATCGTGTAGGCGATTTTGGTTTATTATTAGGAATTTTAGGTCTTTATTGGCTAACAGGCAGTTTCGAATTTCAGGATTTGTTTGAAATATTCAATAACTTGATTTCTAATAATGATAATGAGGTTCATTTTTTATTTGTTACTTTGTGCGCTTTCCTATTATTTTCCGGTGCAATTGCTAAATCGGCACAATTCCCTCTTCATGTGTGGTTACCAGATGCCATGGAAGGACCTACCCCTATTTCGGCTCTAATACATGCTGCTACCATGGTAGCAGCGGGAATTTTTCTTGTAGCTCGACTTCTTCCTCTTTTCGTAGTTATACCTTACATAATGAAGCTAATAGCTTTGATAGGTATAATAACAGTACTCTTAGGAGCTACTTTAGCTTTTGCTCAAAAAGATATTAAGAGAGGTTTAGCCTATTCTACAATGTCTCAATTGGGTTATATGATGTTAGCTTTAGGTATGGGCTCCTATCGAGCTGCTTTATTTCATTTGATTACTCATGCTTATTCGAAAGCATTGTTGTTTTTAGGATCTGGATCCATTATTCATTCAATGGAAGGTATTGTCGGCTATTCTCCAGATAAGA